TAGAAAGAGTAAGTACTTTTTTGAACGTTTTCTTTATTACTTCTTTATGTACTAAAGTAACAAACATTATAATTGGATTAATAATTAATATCAGTGGATCATTTTTTAGTCATTCATTGAATGATAAATCACTACAAGTGATGGAGATACACGATTTAAATAATGGAAGATCCAATATTTGAAAATTGTATCTAAAATGACTGGAAAAGTGGAAACAAGACCAGATATAATTTGATCGTTATGAGCAAATCCAAAATCTTTGTAGATAGAGCCAAGCATTAGTTCCCAACCATGGGGCGAATGGAATCCAATACACAAATCCGTTAATAAAAGAATACAAAAAGCTTTTATCGTGTCGCTTACGTTATATAAGAATTCCTGAACCCAAGAGTTAAGAATAACAAGTTCTTCATTACCCAGAATTGAATAACCGCTTAGAATAATGAAACAGATTATATTTGTCGAGAAGTGTAAAATCATATGGATACGATCTTCATTGTGCATCTTGATCAATTCGATTGTTTCTTTGTGTATTCCTATACTAAGCTTTTGTAGCTGTGGTTCCGGATATTCCTTTATCATTTCGTTCAACAGGAAGAGTTCCTCGAATTCTATGAATTGTTCTAGAATACTATTTTCTTGAATGATATTCAAGAAAGTTTCGGATTGCCTAGTATTCCACCAATTAGTAACCCAGGATTCTAGACTTTTATGAAATAAAAGAGAGATACACCCAGGCAAAAATACTATAGATGCGAGATATAGAAGGGGAATGAATGCTTTCTTTTTTTCCATTTTTTTCATCTGTGAATTCTTAATGAACCCACCTCTTTTGTAAACTCTATGCGATCCAATATTTCTATCAAGCAATGAGTTCTATTACAAGGTATCTTTCCTATGAATCTATTCACTGTTTTTTATTTGTGATGTATTGGTTATGGTTAGTCCTTGAATCTCTAAAGAATAGCCAAATAGAATAAGAGTCCGCCTCAAATTCGAATGAAGAAATAATAAAAAATATTATTTTGTTTACTGATATCTCAATTGAGAAAATTCGCAGCAATTGTATTGTGTCCTTTCGATGAATGTCCCAAAGAGGCCCTTTCAAGTAATATCAAAATTGGACCTAATCCCGAAATGGAATATTTTGATATAGGAGATGCCTCTATTATTTTTTTATTTTTTACCTCCTGATGAGAAAAAATTTTCAGTTCATTTCAAAATACTTCAATCGGTACACGCAAGAAATAGGCTAATTCCGCAGCTTTTTGTTCAATTTCTCGTGGAGTCAAATTCTCATCAGTACGAGTCAAGGGAATAGCTCCCTGGCCTCGGATGTCCATATAAAGGACACGCCGGGCATAAATACCCTCTTTAACTTCTATTCTGATGGACTGAACATCTTTCATAAGGAATCGAAGGAAGATGCGACGATTGTTTCCAGGAAATCCCCAACGAAAAATACACACAATTCCTTCCTTTCTATCGAATCGATCATAACCACTACCTACATTCCAGGAGATTGTGCACCACAAATAGGAACTAATAAAGAGACCTGCGATGCCATAGAAAGACATGACGAGCCCTTGTGGAAAAAAAATGATTTGCTGAGACGGAAATAAAGATATCAAATTCCTACCAAGATAACTGGACGTTCCAACCAACAAGAATCCTAATGAACCTAAAAAAAGGATAAAGGCCCAGCAGAAATTACTTGTTTTTCGAGACCCCGTTATAAGTTCTATCCATATATGTTCTGATCGCCAACTCATACTAAATCCGGTTGCATTTTATTGAAATTGAGAGAATAACCCCCCAAAAATTTGACTTTACTCTTTTTCCGAAGTAACTCTCATCAACTAGCACTATTCTGATGGGAACCTTTAGGCATAATTCACCGAATTGGCTAGATGTAAAATACTAGTATCCCCTTTATATGATCTCCTATAGATAGAGAGAGTGACATGCATTTCATTGACTTTCCATTTCAGAGATCTGCGGATCCTGATCTATTTTAAAATAGCTCTAATTATTTTAAACATATAACATATTTCCACATGCATAAGAGCTCTTTCATTTACATTTAATTCATGTTCGGAAGAAGGCACATCTTATACGATATTCTACTAAATGGATATCCATTTTATGATCCATGTCTAATCTAAGTCTTGAAAAAAAAATGGCTGAGATTGGGTCGCATCGGGTTTAAAAAATCTTGTTTCTTTGAACATGAAGAGATAAAGAAGCCATTGCAATTGCCGGAAATACTAGGCCCACTAACGGCACAAAAATAGATGGTAAGTTGAGAGTTGTCATAGAATGGGTACCTCGGTTTAATATTTGTACCTGTTATTCTTAATATTATATATTTTGAAATCTATTTTTAAATTCGTTATTAATTTTAAGTCATATATAATTATACTATAAAACTATAAATGAGTATATAATAAGTGCAAGGAATGTAGAACTAAACAAATCTACTTCTTAATTCAATTTTTCT